TTGCTTTTCTATCAATCTCTAATTCTAATCTTCCTCCCCAATCTGATATTATGGTGCCAGTATAGACCGAAATTCCGTTATGGTCCAATTCTGACCGGTAATAGATACCAGGGCTTTGCAATATTTGATTGATTACAATTCTGTATATTCCATTTACTATAGAAGTTCCCAGGGAATTCATTAGAGGAATGTTTCCAATAAAAATAGTTTGTTCTTGGATATCCCTACTGCTTTTCCAAATTAATCCCGCGGATACATATAATTCAGAGGAATATGTAAGTGATTCATATACGGCATCTTTTTCTTTTATCAAGGGTTCTACCAATTGATATGTTTCCACAAATAATTGAAATTCAATTTCTTGATCTGTATCTTCCATTTTTGGAAACTTATAAAGTTCTTCTATTAAGCCCTGATCAATGAACCTACAAAACCCTTCAAATTGTATCTGATTCAACCCGGGTATTGTAGACATTCCCTCATTTCCACCCCCAAGCATTTTCAATTTCCCCATTTATAGAAAATATCCCACGATTTGCTGTCATTCTTCATCGAATCACATGAATAGATTTAGCAATAATGGAATTTCTATTCTTTTTACTGAATCACATGAAATTTTACCTAACTCCGTGTATGAAATACCTATTATGAAAAGAGGAATAAATAGAATTTTATACTCAAATTGGAATTTGCAACAAAACAAACAGATAGAATCTAAATTCTAAATGGAAAGGAATTGAAAAATTCCACCTAGACTTCTGGAGTTTTTTAAAGAATATCAAAACAAAAAATGGATTCAATTTCTACCATTATTATGATATTCCATATTCCAATTCGATTGGATACCAGAAAAATAAATGAATTCGGGATTGGCTCTGCTCGATGAGATAAAGACCTAATCTAATAATCAGAAACAATATAGAATTGATTTTTTTAGCACTTAAGCTTTTGAATTGTTCAAAAAAGAATTCGAATTCGCAGAGAAGAGAGATATTTTTACCTATTTTTTTTTTTTAGAATTTGAGAATACGATTGGAGTGTGTAATAAGGCTTGTATTTATTAAACATGCACAGATCTAACTCCAGCTATAGCTATCTATATATATATGTCTCTTACTTTATTGCAGTCATATTCGTTCGGGACAGCACATGTCGTGTTAAATTTGGATTTTCTATTCAATCTATTTAACGAAAAATTGTCAAAAAAAAAATGGAAGCACGATAATTTCTTGAAAATTCCCTATAGGTATTATATACGGATAAGATACCCGATTAGATAATATCTTTGTAACAATTAAAATTTATGTTCTAGGGTTTACATATACTGATAGTTGCTGTTATAATTGAAATGGAGAAGGATTTTTTTTTATTGAAAAAAAAAAAAAGCAATATTAATTAGTTATGTATCCATTTTTTTTTTCTTATCTCATTAAGAAAAAACCATTTTAGATTCAAATTCAAGAATCGTTCAGGAATTAAAAATAGTTAACGGTTCCGATTTGTCCTGAATTTTGGCTTTTGTGACTGAAGGTGCACGTTTGTTTTTTCAATAGAAAAAAGGGGAAGGAGCTCTTTGAAGAATGGGATTAAAGAAAACTTAAATTTAGAAAACAATCAACACAAAGTTACTTTACCCCCTTTTTTTTGTTTTTTGGGGAGGGGGGGGGTATTCTCATATATTTATTTTGTATCGTTTTGGCGGCATGGCCGAGCGGTAAGGCGGGGGACTGCAAATCCTTTTTCCCCAGTTCAAATCCGGGTGTCGCCTGATCGACAAGAGAATTGAAATAGTTTATTCCGTTTTGTTGATAGAAAACTTGAATTTTATTTTTTCCAGCAGAAGCAAGCGGGGGAAAAGGACTCTTGAGACTTGTTTGATTCTAAATTCTAGCATCGGGGGGTTTGTTTTGTTCTCTAAAATGTTGTAAATCTTTTCGTCTCGGATTCAAGGAAAGATTCTAGTAGTGAAAAGGAATCGATAAATCTTGAAATGATAGTTCTTTCACTCCACTACTACTGTAGTGTCCGTCTACTGACTGGGTCTTGAATTAGATTGGATAGGGATAGGTCGGACAGGGAATCTAATTCCATTTTTAGTTGGGGAGGGGTGCGGAAGAAACCTTGTATACAGATTCATGAAAGTATCTGAGCGCTCCCGCATTTATTCAATATTAGTTAGATTAGTTAGATTGAATGGCTAATTGGCTTTATTTTTTTATAAATATATTTATTTAAATAGAGTTCTATTTGAATATTTATATTATTAGTTTTATTATTTAATTTATTATTTAATATTTATTATTTAATATATTATAAAAAAAAAATTCAAAAATTTATTTATATTCTAATAGAAATTTTCTATTCTATTAGAATATAAATAATAAAAAAGAAATTCTTTATTTGGTAACCTCTAGTCAAAGAATTAAATAGTCAAAGAATTTAATAGGCTGTCTTCCGATTGTTTTAGAGAACGAATCGGGAGACGGTAAGGATTAGATCAAATGGAAATAAGAGATGGAAATAAGAGTATGAGTATGCGAAGTAATCTGTCTTGATTCTATATATATATTTTTTTTTTACTTAATGAAATTACTTAATGAAATGGGGGGAAACAAAATAAAACATAGGTCTTATTATTCCTACCTGTTAGTAACATTCATTCCCTTAATACTTCCAAGGATGTCTCCGGATATTTTGTTTATGCTTAATGTTTTCCGATTCTACTAGAAATCAGATAAGAACTTGTTAGATGTTCTAATTGGATTTATTGGATTGTGTCGTAAATGGTGTTAGCCCAGAATCCCTTTTTGACTCTGTACCAGCGATTCCACTATTATTATAGTATTATTATATTATAGTATTATTAGTGAATAATACAAAAAAAAGAAAATAATACAAGAAGAATTAGTGAACAATAATGAAATAATTCCTTCATATTGATAGAGATAGGAGACAAAATTTACATGGATATAGTAAGTCTTGCTTGGGCTGCTTTAATGGTAGTTTTTACATTTTCCCTTTCACTCGTAGTATGGGGAAGAAGTGGACTCTAAAGGTACTACTAATTGAGTTAAGGGATCAAACTCAAATCAAATTGTATCAATTGTTTTATAGCTGGGTTCTTAAATTTTTTGAATTTCACTATTGAATTTAAATTTTAGTATTTAATTAATACTAATTAATTGAATTCAAAAATATCTGCATTTCGGAATTCTATTGTATTCTAGTGGTGTAATGTATTCTATGGATAATATAGAAATAGAAAATACTCTTTCAATCAAACAAATATTTTTATTATTCCCATGTTCATATTTTTAAAGTCAAGGGAATACAAATAATAGGAAATTTACTCCTATTCCAACCGAATTCTTCCTAAAATTTCTATTTCGATGAACTGGCTCTTACCAAAGTTATATATGGAAAATGAGTAACCGCGGAACCCCCGAGAAAAGAAAATAGTTCTGTTATTAGTTATTAAGCGGATACACAATTTCTATAGGAAACAAAATAGACATAGGAGTTGTCTAACGAGATACTACACATAATAAGATATTGCCGTTCCCTTAGGCGAGTACCATATTATGTATTTACCGCTTGTTTTATTTTATTATTTGTATTTTAGGTTCGAAATTGGATTTATGCTTTATTGAACTCATTTCATATCATGGTTCAAACGTTAAAAATCGGTTGGGTTTTACCACCAATCTTTTCGAAATACGAAAAAGTTTCTCATAGAACCCCCGGATCATCTGTCAACTATTTAATAACAACTATTTAATCAATTACTTCTTCGGAATGCTAAAAAGATTACTTTATTTTTTTTTAATATGATACGGGGATTGGTATTGAAAATAATCAGAAATCTATAAATTAGAATCGGAAGAATAAGAGTTGCCTTTTGATTATTTGAGATTGATTCGAACCAATACAAATCGAATAGATGAAACAAAGAAAAAAAAATTGGGACGCTATGCTATGTACATTACATATAGGTAATTGATATTCTATATATATATGAATATGAAGATATATATGGATATGAAGATACATATTGTAGATTGATCCATATTAAACCTCTATTTTTATAGAGTAAAACTTTATACACTACAATAATAGATAGATAGTATGGTAGAAAGAAATAGATTTGATTTCTTTCTACCATACTATCCGAATTCATAGAATTCTGCTGATTCTAGTCCGATCATTTCATTTAAGACTAAGACCCGAAATTTGAATCCTTTTTCATTTTTTTTATTCAATCATTGCATTGATAAGAATTAAGAAGTCATGTTTAAGTAAAATTAGTCACTTTGACTTACCGTTTTTACGTAAATTATAAGTAAAAAGGCAGTAGGAACTAGAATGAACAGTGCAGTAGCAATAAATGCGAGAATATTTACTTCCATAATCTCTATGTTTTATTTCTCTTTAATTTCCAATAAATAACTCGGGATTTAATCCCATAGAGATGATAAATCTTTCGTCGGTAAATTCAATGGTATAAATTACATCTCGATGATATCAAATATCAATATCATGAATAACAATATCTGAGCTATCAAATCGATTCATCGTCGAGAATTGAATAGTATAACATAGGAAGATCTTTTATCCATACCAAATTCAAAAATTTCATTTCTGATGCAACCAATAATTCCTTTTCTTTTTTATTTTAAGAGTTTTTTTCTTTCTTCGTCGGAACTTTACCTTAAACTAAAAAAAAAAAGAAAGAACCCTGTTAGGAATAGGAATGAAATTATGTTTGTTATTTTTATTCCCTTTCACACACGAAAGGAATTGATGTCTTTTTTATTGGATTTGTATCCATCGGGACTGACGGGGCTCGAACCCGCAGCTTCCGCCTTGACAGGGCGGTGCTCTGACCAATTGAACTACAATCCCAGGGAAAAAAGCGTACAGCATACATATTCTTACGATTTCATTCAAACCCTTTCTTTTTCGATTTTAGATTCGAATCGTTGTGCTGTAACTGACAGAGGCGGGGCTTATTTATATATTGATATCTATATGGATATGCACTTTAGCGAGATCAACACGGATTACTCGTAATCCGTTCGTTATTGCCAAATCGATTGAAAAATGAATCAATGAAAATAAAAAAGAGTATTTTTTGTTTATTTACTTTAATCCTTTCCTTAGACTTTATACTTACAGATCCTGATATGAATCTAGATCATTATCAAGATCCGAATTTGTGGAAAAAATACGTAATACGGAAAATAAAATAGCGCTAGGGATGTATCATATTTTTTTTATTCTTCCGTATCAGAGCACATCGGTCATTTCCGGAGAACAACAAATGGGTTATATCATTTCATGGTGGATCGGCAAATTATTGGGCCGAGCTGGATTTGAACCAGCGTAGACATATTGCCAACGAATTTACAGTCCGTCCCCATTAACCGCTCGGGCATCGACCCAGGAAGAATCAATTTCAGTCTTTATTGATAATCCATGATCAACTTCCTTTCGTAGTACCCTACCCCCAGGGGAAGTCGAATCCCCGCTGCCTCCTTGAAAGAGAGATGTCCTGAACCACTAGACGATGGGGGCCCACTTGCCCGACCGCCATTATACTATGTTCATAGTATGAACAGTTTTTTGAAATTGTCAATATAATGGAATGATATGATTCGATCAGAAGGATCTTTCCGTCTTTCATAATTCCATAGAATTTTTTGATTCATCATTTAGATTTCGAAATTGTTCATTCCAATCGCCAATCTATAATTCTAAAAAAAAAAAATAGAAAAAAATAAGTAATACGAAAGAAAGCGAAAGAAAGATAGGATCCTTTCAGGGAATGATTGGTTTGCTGGAAAAGGCGAGGGGTTTAAACTTCATTTCTTTCACTTTCATTCATTGTTAAGATTCGGTAGGTATATTTCTATCTCACACTAAGCCGGGAAATAAAAAAACGATAATCAATCTGGAAATCGGGTAAGAAGGATAGGGATGAACAAGTTATTGAAAATTGTTTTTTCAATAAGAATTTGGTTGAGGGACAGGACAAATTGAATCCATTTATCAATGATTCAATAAAATATTTGAATTGGTGGGTACATGTATCAATGAAATGAATTTCGTTATGATGAGGATCACTTCAATTCGAATCGGTTTTGAAATAATTCATTACATTGATATTTATCAAATCCAATATCAATAAACCATTTTATTAACTATACTTTATTCACTAGGTAAATCCAATTTATTGTTCCTTAATGAGCCGCTATGCGGATAAAATATATCTATGTACATATATATATTCTAATCTTATCTATATAATAAGTATATAATAAGTATATGCAGTAACAAATATATGTACTAGACTCATATTGGCTAGTTCCTGATTCAGGAATTGAATCAAAAGGGGCCCTTTTAACTCAGTGGTAGAGTAACGCCATGGTAAGGCGTAAGTCATCGGTTCAAATCCGATAAGGGGCTTTTTACTTTTTTCATAAAACTCCAGCAGTAGTATTCATATTTGAAGGAAGAATAGAGATATCGTTGATATTTGTAATAAGTTTCTATTTGTAATAAAAAAACTAAGGAATCGTAGAATTTCATTAGAAAATGGAATTATGAATTCGAATAAGTTATCGTTATCATTCTAACGAATTCGAATATAATAATTCTAGTTAGAAAGTGGAACATTTTTATTATTATTTTTTATTTTTTTTTTATAATGAAATGATATCTCCTTTAATTGCCAGATATTCCTATTTTCTATTATTACAATCAAAAAAAAAATTGGAAAGATTAAAAATCAACAAAAAAAAGTAAGTGGACCTAACCCATTGAATCATAACTATATCTACTATTCTGATATTCAAATTCGATAGAGATGAAATTCGAACAGTGGATCTTTTTTTATTTTGTTTTTAATACTTCTTTTCTTTGGTTTGGACTCCGTAAGAATCTGTCGATATTTCCGATTAAATCTTCTTGTTCCGAGAGGTTCTATAGGAATAAATTGCTATTCCCTTCCTCCACGCAGAAGGGTTTATTCCAAGTTCCAACATACAAGTCATTTTCATTTTAAATATCTTTTTTTTTATTTCCGAACACAAGAAAAGATCAATTTAAATTTCTATTATTTCTATAAGATATGATATATCTATAGAAAAATAAAAGAAATCCATCAAATCATGGCTTCGCGTATCAAATATTTTCTTTTCATATCGATGCATACGATATTTTTCCGGCAATTAATGGATACGAGAAAGAGACTTTCACTTACAGTCTCTTATTATTAAATAAATTCAATACAATATTAAATAATCTGACAGATAGATAAAAAAAGTAAATAGAAAAAATATTCGAAGTATATTTCTTACCTCGATCTGCAAAAAAGTATACTTTGGAGTTTTTTTTTGTTTATTAATCTGAAAGAAAGGAAAATAGAACAAAGCAAAGAAGACAATAAAAGAAAAAAAATGTAAAATAGAAAGTAATAAAATATATGATCCTGTAGTAGTT